AACAAAAAAAGCCCGGCTAGGTACTGACCAGGCCAGGCCGTGGAAATAAAAGGAAAAGGACTTTTCGGACGAAATAAAATAAAGAGGTACTTTATTTTTATTTATTTTAAAAATATATATTTTTATTAATCTTTAATTTAGTACTCTTTAATATATGGGTATTATTTATATATTAGGATAGGATTCGAGATATCTCTTCTTTTCTTTTGAGCCCTTATTTTATTTAAATGGAATTGGAATTGCTGATAAAAGTTTTTATCAATTTTATAGATATCCATCTATATATCTAGATAATTATATATCGAGATAATTATATATCTATATAATAGAAGGTAGATAAAGATAATAGGTAGATAAAGATAATAAAGAGAGCTAAATAAGGGCTTTTTTCAAGCCTTCATTTTATATTTTTATACAACGTATCATAGTAATTATCCTTTTTTTGAATTTGGGGAGAGATGGCTGAGTGGACTAAAGCGTCGGATTGCTAATCCGTTGTACGAGTTTTTTGTACCGAGGGTTCGAATCCCTCTCTTTCCGTTTATGTCGATTACTTGGTATTTTTTTATAGTTCAGGAAAGATATGGAATAGATAAAATTTTAAGAACATTTAAAAATCCATCAAGGAAAAAATTCTTATTTTTTTATTCTTCACGTCCAGGATTACGTCCCGGGTCATTAGATAGGAATCCGAAAATGAAGAGAGAAACAAAGAATATTACTACTGTATAAACAAATAGTTTGAGAGTAAGCATTACATAATCTCCAAGATCATTTTTTTTTTTGAAAAAAAAAGAGAATAGATTCTCTATTTTACCCTATTTTGACACCAAGAAATACAGCGAAGTGATTTCTAGAAATAGGAAAAAATTTTCAGAAATTAAGAATTGAGTCGTTCATTACTAAAAATTGGATTGCATACCCACAATTATATATTGTGGGGGACTCTAACAGGGTCCTTCAATGGAAAAAAAGAAGAATAAGAAAATGAGAGTGATCCAGATTTATCACAGCTATATAAGAATTTCAATATTGGACTCAAAGGTTCAGACTGTATGTACGACTTATCTGATCTTCTAAATAGTTAGAATTCTTTTTTCGAGTAAATCATTAATTTGTCTCGGACAGTATTAAAAATATCATCGAAAGCTTACGGCAGCTTGCCAAACAAAAGCTAATAGAAAAAAGAATAGAGGGATTACTGGCATAACATCTACTATTGGATTCAAAAAGGCGTAGGCCTCGGGCAACTTGGCCAAGAAAAAACTACTTGAATAAAGGAAAGAATTAAGACAGATACAGATGAAACTTAAGATATTAAGCATAACAATTTTTTTTTCTTTGTTTTGTTCTTGAAGATAATTGTATTTCTTTTGATTTGATTGAGTTATTAATCCCTTATTATATTATTGATATAAGGGATAGGGGAAAAATTAATAACATAAAGTAGGTCAAAAAACCTTTCTGTGATTTGAACTTATACAATCAAAAATCTTTCAATTCTCAAATAAAAAGAGAATAGAAGAAATCCTACTTTCATACACTATCTTAATGAAATTATATGTAATGATCAATAAATTCAGTTTAATTTGATCTATAAATGTATCAAAATCCTAGCAACAATCTAATTTTTTCTATAAATATTTGCACTGGAATTGACGAACAACCACTACCAATATTAGTGTTTATTAGTGTTGAATATAAATGGGGCGTGGCCAAGTGGTAAGGCAACGGGTTTTGGTCCCGCTATTCGGAGGTTCGAATCCTTCCGTCCCAGAGTATGCGTATTATATAATAATATAGTATATTATGACATATATATAATAATATTATATATCATATCAGACTAAAGATTGCCCTTTTAAACAACCTTATGTTTAAGAGTCTAGTATTAGATATAGATAGAATGTGATTGTTCTTTCTTATTTTCTTATAATGATTTTTCTTATTTTTGATTCGTCTCGATAAATCATCTTTTTTCCAAAATTTTATCGATATTAAATAATACGTAGATGGACTTCAATCTATTTGTGATCTAGGTAAGACGGAAGGCAACATAGAGAAAAAAAGTTTTTAATACAAAAGAGTAGTATGGGCTTTTCATCGTATCGTGATATTCATATTTAAAATAAGTTACTCATAAAAAAAACTTAGGTCTCATATTTCAATGATGCATTTAAAATAGAAACGGGAAAGTCTCTCTTATTCGCTATCCCTTAAATGGTGCGTGAAACCCTATTATTTCTTTTTTTTCTGTAGATTTTTGAATTATAAACACGAAGGTCTTGTGTTTTTGGGACTAATGGAATTCAATTAATGGAATTAAATCTCTTAAGACCCATTTTTTTTTTACTCCAATTTGGAGTAAAAAAAAATAGGTAGGAACAATCGGTTAATGTAGATCTGTTTGACTTTGTACTTATACAAGATAGTCGAGCACCCCCGAAACAAGTCCGCTGGAGGATCTTTTTTTGATTTATGATACATTTATTTACTCCATATAATTGGGGGGGTAGATAGGAGTTAATCTATAATGGAAGATATCGATTTCAATGTCTGTCCCAATCTGATTAACAAAGAATCAAGTTACATATGTAACATATATTTATAACCTTATCTTTTCATATTTTGTGTTTGTCTGTAATGAATAATTGTAAATCTATGTAACAATTCAGACAGAGGTTATTCATACATCTTTTTCACTTTATTTTCGGGAAAGATTATTGAGTCTCTTAAATTAAATAAACTAGGCAGAAAATACGGATATGTATGTATTGTTATTATGTATTTTTATCGTTTTATTTCTTTATTTCCTTGACAATCTTATTTTTTTCTATTTTTGTGAAAAAGATTTTTGATCCCTAAATTCAAAAAAAAATTATTATTTGAAATAATGAAACATATAAAATATCTATAATTATTTTTAAGGACAGTTGGTTAGTCTATCTGATAGATACGGGAATTCCCTATCTTTCGAGTCTTATTTTCTAAAAAAGAATAACAACCCGAAGTTTCCCTGACATCAGTCTTTTTTTATCTAACACTCCACGAAAAAACAAGAGATTTTTTTTATCTATCTATTTGTTTAAAATCATTGATGGATTAATCCGAATATGGATTTTTTTATGATAAGAAATCCCTTTTTTATTACATTTATTACAAAAATTTATTGAAATAATAATATTGATAAATTTTCAATCAATTAAATCTTTTTTATGATTTCTTAGGAGTCCTTGGTACTCGAAGAAGGGTGAAATTCGTGAATCCATCCTATGAATAAATTGAAAAATATCTTTCTATATAGGGAAATCAATATTGCACTCATATACAAAAATGTTATTGATCCAATATATACAATAAAATATGGATTTTAATAAATTGAATTATTGCTGAGATTTTTTCAAAAACTACCCATTCATAAGAGTATAGATTACGATGGACCAACTAAACCAATGACTATACATGATTCCATAAATGAATCAATTACATACGAGTTCCAAGAAATTAGAGGTTATGGTAAAACTTCGTTTAAAACGATGTGGTAGAAAGCAACGTGCGACTTGAAGGACATGATCCACTGTGGATTCTTACACCCACCGTTTTATATTATATAGGAATGAAGGTGCTCTTGACTCGACATCGGTTGTTCTGTTCCACTAGACCTCTCATTTTTGGAGGGTTTTGATGTAATTATAGTACATGATGGAGCTCGAGTAGAAAGTACTGATTCATTTAGCAAGGGCAGAGATCTAGGGTTAGTGTCAATCAATAAGTTGAAACAACTTCGTAAGTATATTTTTATCGAAAGGATCCAATTCGAGCAAGTTTCAAATTCAAACGTAAAATTTGATCAAAAGTGTATCACGCAAGAATCAATTATTCATATGATTCCTTGATAAAAAGAAATCACAAAGAATGGTATGTTGCTGCCATTTTGAAACGATTAAAGATCACCGAAGTAATGTCTAAACCCAATGATTCAAGGCAAGGATAAAGGATCCCGAACAAGGAAAAACCTTTTTTAATTGTCTCAATAACTAAACTAAATCACACTGAAGAATCTAAATGGATTCTAAAGGAGACAGAAAAAAAAGGTTAGAGACCGCTCAATAAATGAAATGCTTAAGCTTAAGAGTAGTTTTCCTTTGAGTGAGAGTTACCCAACTTGAGTTTTGGGGGTACAAATAAGAATGGGGTTTTTTATTATTTTTTCAAAAAATAATAAAAAAGAAACAAAAGAATAAGAAAAAAGTATTTTAATCATAGTCTAATTGATTTAATAATCTATGAATCTATTTGACATTAAGTAGAATTCTATACATAACTTATAATTTTCTCGAGCCGTACGAGGAGAAAACTTCTTATACGGTTCTGGGGGGGGTATTGTTAATCAACATCTATCCCGATGAGCTGTTTATCGAATCATTGCAATTGATGTTCGATCCCAAAGAGAAGGAAGAGATCTTCGTAAAGTGGGTTTTTATGATCCAATAAAGAATCAAACCTATTTAAATGTTCCTGCTATTCTATATTTCCTTGAAAAGGGCGCTCAACCTACAGGAACTGTTCATGATATTTTAAAGAAGGCGGGGGTTTTTACGGAACTTCACCTTAATCAATAACCGAAATTCCATTAATCAACTAGAAAAAAGAGGGTGTGGATGACTTGTATATAGCTTTGGATAACGTTTTCTTTATTATTTCCCCCCTCTCTTGTTCTATTCATACTATACTTCTTACCCTAAAATTCCGTCTTCTATAACGACAAAAATAAATTTTTATTTTATTGAGATAAGCTAAGATGAATAGAAAAAAGATCAATCAAGTGACTAAATGAAATAATGGGTTCTATACTATAAATAAAAATTTATACATTACCCCATCAATGGGGTGGTTTTGTTGCAATTCTATGAACAAATAAAAAAAGGGATTAAGTTTTTTTAGCTACTTATATTTATTGATTGAATAAATACGATATTTTTTTTTTCTACTTCAGTCCTGAATTTCTTCTTTCGCCTACATCTTTTATTTCTATCTATGTTGATTATCTCTATAGTGCCAATCCAATACAAGTCCGTAGTTTTTTTAATTATTTTCTTTTTATTTATTATATCTTTCTTTTTATTATATTTTTTATCTAGTTATATTAAATATATTTATATATAATCTAAAATTATATATAAAATAAATATATTCAATTCAAATTGTTATTTCCATTTGTTTTTTATTCATTATAAAATTCTTTTGTTTTCTCCATTGTAGTCTTTTTTTTTACTATTTACATTCATATTGACAACAGTGTATCAAACAAATATAATCCGATCGTGCATAAATGGAGCTAGTTATCCCCGTTTCATGACCTTGGCTTTTTTTACTTCACTAACACGATAGTCTCATTGCGTTTTCTGTTATACAAGTTGAAAAATCCTTGTATTTTGATCCGGTCTGTTCATTTTTATGTTCATAATCAATTCGAAATTTTGATATTTTTTTATTGGAATATTTTGATTATGTCGTGTAATTTAATTTCTTTTTTTATTTTTATTCCGATTGTATCTACACATAAAAATTTTTTATATTTTGGGGGTTGCTAACTCAATGGTAGAGTACTCGGCTTTTAAGTGCGGCTAGCATCTTTTACACATTTGTATGAAGTAACGGATTCGTCCATACTATCGGTAGAGTTTTTAAGACCGCGACTGATCCTGAAAGGAATGAATGGAAAAAGCAGCATGTCGTATCAATGGAAAATCCTGGTAAGATTTTTACCTTACCAGATTGGTCCAAACCTTGTTTGAATTCTTGATGCGGAAAAAAAGTAAAGTCGGGTCGAATGAATAAATGGATAGAGCCTTAATATGCTCCAATTATAGAGAACTAAAAAGTAACGGGCTTGTGTTCTTAATTCGAATGATTACCCGATCTAATCTAATTAGACGTTAAAACTATATTAGTGCTTGATGCGGGAAGGACTTTTCTCATGAGTGGATTATCCATTTTTCTATAAGTCCTAACTATTAGTTATTCTACATTATGGGGTAGAGGGGAATGTGTAGAAGAAGCAGTATATTGATAACGATCTTTTTTTTTCCAAAATCAAAAGAGCGATTGGGTTGAAGAAATAAAGGATTTCTAACCATCTTTTTTATCCTAAAATAGAAAACCATTATTAGATGGAAAAAGAAAGAAAAGAGAGTCCGTTGATGAGTCTTACCTGTTTACGAGGTATCTATTCTTATTCTTTTTTTACTCTAATACCTTGTTTTGACTGTATCGCACTATGTATCATTTGATAACCCAATAAATCCATTTATAGTATCCCCGGTTCAAATCTAATTTTTAATGGAGGAATTTCAAGGATATTTAGAACTTGAGAAATCTCGGCAACGTGACTTCCTATACCCACTTATCTTTCGGGAGTATATTTATGCATTTTCTCATGATCATTTTTTAAACGGATCCAGTTTATTGGAAAATTTTGGTTATGAAAAAAAATCCGGTTTACTAATGGTAAAACATTTAATTACTCGAATGTATCAACAGAATCATTTTTTTTTCACTAATTATTGTAACAAAAATAAATTTGTGGGGTACAACAACAATTTGTATTCTCAAATGCTATCAGAAGGGTTTGCAGTCATTGTAGAAATTCCATTTTTCCTACGATTAGTATCTTCTTTAGAAGAAGCAGCAATCGCAAAATCTTATAATTTACGATCAACTCATTCAATATTTCCTTTTTTAGAGGATAAATTCCCACATTTAAATTATGTGTCAGATGTATTAATACCCTATCCCCTCCATCTGGAAATTTTAGTTCAAATCCTTCGCTCCTGGGTGAAAGACGCCTCCTCTTTGCATTTATTACGGTTTTTTTTTCACGAGTATTGTAGTCTTAGTACTCCAAAAAATTTGATTTCTTTTTTTTCAAAAAGAAATCGAAGATTAGTCTTGTTCCTATATAATTCTCATGTATGTGAATACGAATCCATTTTCCTTTTTCTACGTAACCAATCTTCTCATATACTATTAACATCTTATAGGGTCCTTTTTGAGCGAATATATTTCTATGGAAAAATCGAACATCTTGTCAAAGTGTTTGCTAATTATTTTTCGGCTATCGTACGGGTCTTCAAGGATCCTTTGATGCATTATGTGAGATATCAAGGAAAATCTATTCTGGTTTCAAAAGATACGCCACTTCTGATGAATAAGTGGAAATATTACCTTGTCAATTTATGGCAATGTCATTTTTATGTGTGGTCACAACCACAAAGGATCTATATAAACCAATTATCCAAGTGTTCTCTTGACTTTTTGGGCTATATTTCAAATGTGGGACTAAATCCTTCAGTGGTATGGAGTCAGATGTTAGAAAATTCATTTCTAATAGATAATGCTATGAGGAAACTCGATACACTAGTTCCTATTATTACTCTGCTTGGATCATTGGCTAAAGCGAAATTTTGTAACGTATTAGGGCATCCGATTAGTAAGACG